GATCTCGTACTGCTGGAATTCCTATTCTGTTTACTGAATCACATGAAATTTTACCCAACTCCATATTTTTTTTGTAATGAAATGTATGAATTACGTATGAACAGAAGAATAAAGAGAATTTTATACTTAAAACTTAAATTGGAAGTTGGAACAGATCCAAATGGAAAGGAATTGATAAAACAGTACTAAAAACAGAATTTTGTCACTTAGACCTATTAAGGCCATAGGGTTTTGTATAGACAAAAGAAAAATAAAATGATTCAAATTATCAAATTATATTTATATAATATTACATATTCGAATTTGATAAAAATAAAAAGATTCAGTATTTGGGAGATAAAGACACAAAAATCAGAAACAATATAGAATCCCTTTTTTGAACACTTAACCGACGAATTTCGTCGTTCAAAAAATGATTCGCAGAGAAGAGAGATATTTGTACTTTACTGATTTTTGAGTAGAATACCATTTGAAGTGTATAAGAAGGGTTGCATTTATTAAACACGTATGCGGATGGCTATAATATCTGACTTCTCTTTTATTTTATTACCTTCTATTCGGGACAGCCCGGGTCGTGCTTTATCAAACGAAAATCTCTATTCAATGCAAAAATTAAGTAGAATAATTTTATGATAATTCCCTAGAAACAACATATCTAAATAATAGATATCTGTAATTTATGTTCTGGGGTTTACATAGACTCATATGTTTTGTTATAATTGAAATTGAGAAGGATTTTTTGATTAAAAAAATAAATACTGATTAGTTTTGTCTCAATTTGTATTTTCTTATGTATGGCATTAGTAAAACACAAATTTGAGATTCAAATCCCAGAATCGTTCATGAATTCGAAGTAAGCATAAGCAGTCAATAGTTAATGGTTCCAATTTGTTGGCTGAAAATCCACATGTGATTTCTCAATAGAAAAGCGAGAGAGTTTTTTTAGCATTGTGGATTTTCAGATACTTGAGATACTATAGAATCAATCGAAGGAATAGATCAAATCCAAAACAAAAAAAAAAAGTAAGGGGTGCTTTTTTTAGGAATTAAGGAAAACAGGACTCAAAATGCAAGTACAATAAAAATTCAGTAATCCGAGAAGATTTTTGTATCAATTTGGCGGCATGGCCGAGTGGTAAGGCGGGGGACTGCAAATCCTTTTTCCCCAGTTCAAATCCGGGTGTCGCCTGATCAAACAACAAACCCGAAATCTCTTCTTTTCTTCTGTTCTGCTGATATAACTCGGAGAATTATTCTCCGGCAGAAACAGAGGAAACAGACTGTTGATACTTTGTTTTGTTTGATTCTAAACATTTTGTCTGAGGTTTTTCGAAAAGAAAAGATTGTGAATCCTCGTTCGCATCTAGGATTCAAGGAAATATTATAATCTATTCTATAGTAGGGGGCTTTCAAGACTTTATGATTCCCTTCTATTACTAAGGGACTGTCTAATGACTGGATCTTGGATTAGATTGTAGAGCCTGCTAAGAAATCTGATTCAATTTATAATTTTGGAAAGGGGCGGAAGTTGCGTTATATACGACGGACTTGCGAGAATCTCTGAGCGCTGGGGTATCCAATCAATATTAGATTCGATGGAGAATTTTTTTTATAGAAAAAAAAAGAAAGAATTGATTTTCGATAACCCCTACCCCCTACCCCCTACCCCTCAGAGATAATCGGGAAAGGGGATATGGATTAGGGGAAATAGAGGTCTGTACTAGATAGTGATTTATCTTTTTTAGTGATTTCTCCCTTTCCGTTTTTACTTACGAGGGTCAACAAAACAAAAAGATAGGCCTTATTATTCACATGTTCCTATTCCCTTGGGATATTTTGCTTGTATTTAATCTTTCCCGATTCGAAATCAGAATCAATTTATTGGATTGGTTTCTCAATAGTGTTCGGTCAAAATCCCCCTTTTTTGACTCTGCACCATTGATTCCACTATTATTAGTGAGGAATAATTCCTTTGTATTTATATTTATAGAGATAGGAGACATAATTCACATGGATATAGTAAGTCTCGCTTGGGCTGCTTTAATGGTAATCTTTACATTTTCCCTTTCACTCGTAGTGTGGGGAAGAAGTGGGCTCTAGAAGTACTACTAATTGAGTTGAGGAATCAAACCGTATCACTTGTTTTATAGATCGTTCTGCAACGCGTTTTGAACTATTTAAAATATCTGAATTTCGAATTTCATTGAAGTCCAATGGAGTAATCTATGATATGAATCATACTCTTTCAATCAAAGAGATATTTGAGCGATTCCCGTGTTTGTATTTCGAAAAGAGGGGGATTCAGATGATTAGAAATTTATTCCAACCTAAGATTCTTCCGAAATCTTCTATTTCAATAAATGGAATTGGCTCTTACTATCTTTATAGATGGATACTGAGGAAGACCGGACCCCCTTTTTTTTTGATTACTTTTCCTTTTTACTGTTCAAAAAACAAGTGGTTTTGTTAAGTGTATACGAACTTTCTCTGAGAAATGAAATGATATTTATAGTAGTTATCTAACGAGAGACTATGCAATAATAAGATCTTGCTTCGGACGAGTCACATATTGGGCATTTATCGCTTGGTTTCTAGGTTTCTAATCTTAGAAAATAGAAAGGCGGTTTATGCTTTATCGACTTATTTCATATGATGGTTTGGGCGTTAAAAATAGGTGAGGTTTCCTCTTCCTTATTAGGAAAATTAGGAAAAGGAAAGGAATTAGAATCCTAAAATAAGAATTATCTCAGATTGATCGGAACAACTAGATGTAGCAAATAAATAGAATTGGGTGTTATGTCAATTCCATACAATATAATATATGGAATTAATAGACACATATATATTATATGAACAGAATGTTGTAGATTGATCTATAGAATCTATCTTTATTCTAGATTAAAACTTTATAGAATAAGAGATCGATAGTATGGTAGAAAGAAATAGATGAATCCTTCTTTCTACCATACTATCAAATTCATAGAATACTGCCGATTAAAGTCCGCGCATTTCATTTAAGTTAAGACGCGAAATTGGAATCCTTTTCATTTGACTTCGTCAATTTTTGATAAGAACTCAGAAGGAAAGTTTTATTCAAATTCATTTGAAAATTAAATTGAATTAATCATTTTGACTAACTGTTTTTACATAAATGATAAGTAGAAAGGCGGTAGGAACTAGAATGAATAGTGCAGTAGCAATAAATGCAAGAATATTTACTTCCATAATCTCATCGGTTTTTTTACTTCGCAATAACTCGGGATTTAATCCCATAGAGATGATAAATCTTTCGTCTGTAAATTCAATGAATGAATTACCTCTCGATGATCTTGAATGGGATCAATATCATGAATAACAATATCTGATCTATCAAATCAACTAGTAGTCGAGACTTGAATAGTATAACATAGGAAGTTCTTTTATCCATATCGAAAAAAAAAATTGGATTTCTGAACCAATTAATCCAAAATTCCTTGTATTTATTATCCGTTTCCTTGTTTTTTTCTATAACTTACCTTGCGTCTTGCTTGGATAATCCTCTGATGAAGGATTCTCAGATTGCCCTTACACTTCGATTAGTCACATAGTTACAAACCTAAACAAACAATAAACGCGAAATGGAAAACATAGGAAAGAAAAAAGAAACAAAGACTCCTTTTTTGCTTGGGAATGAAATTATGCCCCCGACACCCTTTCATAGAAAGGGTGAAATGAATTGATGTATTTATTGGATATATATATTGGATCCGTCGGGACTGGCGGGGCTCGAACCCGCAGCTTCCGCCTTGACAGGGCGGTGCTCTGACCAATTGAACTACAATCCCAGGGAAATAAGGGATCTAGCAGAAGATTTTCTTCTTTTTTAGCTTCGTATGCGGTATTTCTGAAGGACAAGGTGGGTTATACCATCTCATGGTAGATTGGCGAATTATTGGGCCGAGCTGGATTTGAACCAGCGTAGGCATGTTGCCAACGAATTTACAGTCCGTCCCCATTAACCACTCGGGCATCGACCCAGGAAGAATCAATTTTAGGCTTATTGGTAATCCATGATCAACTTCCTTTCGTAGTACCCTACCCCCAGGGGAATTCGAATCCCCGCTGCCTCCGTGAAAGAGAGGTGTCCTAAACCACTAGACGATGGGGGCTAACTTGCTCAACCGTCCTCATACTATGATCATAGTATGATCAGTTTTTTGAAATTGTCAATATAATGGAATGGTATGATTAGATCTGAGGGATCTTTACGTTTTTCAGAGAATTGTATCGAATTTTTTGATTCGTCATTCATATTCATGAATCGATTCTACTGAATCGACATTCTCTATATAAATCTAGTATAGAAATCTATATTCTTTAGAATTGAAAAAAAAACTTGTAAAAAAAAAAAAAAGAAATACAAAGAACTGGAAAGAATACTAGGGATAGGATTTTTCAGGGAATGATTGGTCCGTCAGAAAAGAAACGGGAGAGGTCAGTTCTATTTTTTTTGCTTTCATTCATTGTTAAGATGAGATATCCTTATCTCTATCTCACACTAAACCAGGAAAGTAACAACCAATAAATCTAGTAAAATAAATCTATTAAGCGAGATCAACAAGTTATTGAAAATTTTCTATAAAAATTTCGTTCAAGGGGACAAGTAGAATCTCTTCATCACATGATTCGATGAAATATCTTGAAATTTCTTTTATGTCGAATTGGTAAGTGTCCGTGTTATGTATCAATCAAGTAAATTTTTCTTTGATAGGAATCATTTCAATAAAATAAATAAGGGTCAGTCTTAAAACAATTTACCCTAGACTTCCTAGGCAAATCCATTTTATTATTAAAAATAAACCACGAGCCACTATGAGTCTAGTGCATATACTTATGTATATAATATATGTATGTATATAATATATGTACATATAGATATTTTATCTACATAGCGACCCGTTGGGAAATTTAATCAAATAAGCCCTTTTAACTCAGTGGTAGAGTAACGCCATGGTAAGGCG